GGGAATAACTTGCATCAGTATCTCAGTTTCAATTCAAACATGGGTTTGATTCACACTCCATGTTCTGAGAAGTATTTACCATCCGGAAAGAGGAAAAAACGGAGTCTTTGTCTAAAGAAATGCGTTGAGAAAGGGCAGATGTATAGAACCTTTCAACGAGATAGTGCTTTTTCAAATCTCTCAAAATGGAATCTGTTCCAAACATATATGCCATGGTTCCTTACTTCGACAGGGTGCAAATATCTAAATTTCACCCTTTTAGATACTCTTTCAGACCCCTTGCCGATACTGAGTAGTAGTCAAAAATTTGTATCCATTTTTCATGATATGATGCATGGATCAGATATATCACGGCCAATTACTCAGAAGATTCTTCCACAAGGGACTCTGATAAGTGAGATTTCGAGTCAATGTTTACAGAATCTTCTTCTGTCCGAAGAAATGATTCATCGAAATAATGAGTCACCCGTTCCATTGATATGGGCACATCTGAGATCAACAAATGCTCGGGAGTTCCTCTATTCCATCTTTTTCCTTCTTCTTGTTGCTGGATATCTCGTTCGTATACATCTTCTCTTTGTTTCCCGAGCCTCTAGTGAGTTACAGACAGGGTTAGAAAAGATCAAATCTTTGATGATTCCATCATACATGATGGAATTTCGAAAACTTCTGGATAGGTATCCTACATCTGAACTGAATCCTTTCTGGTTAAAGAATCTCTTTCTAGTTGTTCTGGAACAATTAGGAGATTCTCTGGAAGAAATACGGGGTTCTGCTTCTGGTGGCAACATGCTCTTGGGTGGTGGTCCCGCTTATGGGGTCAAATCAATACGTTCTAAGAAGAAATATTGGAAGATCAATCTCATCGATCTTGTAAGTATCATACCAAATCCCATCAATCGAATCATTTTTTCGAGAAATACGAGACATCTAAGTCGTACAAGTAAAGAGATCTATTCATTGATAAGAAAAAGAAAAAACGTGAACGGTGATTGGATTGATGATAAAATAGAATTCTGGGTCGCGAACAGTGATTCGATTGATGATGAAGAAAGAGAATTCTTGGTTCAGTTCTCCACCTTAACGACAGAAAAAAGGATTGATCAAATTCTATTGAGTCTGACTCATAGTGATCATTTATCAAAGAATGACTCTGGTTATCAAATGATTGAACAACCGGGATCAATTTCCTTACGATACTTAGTTGACATTCATCAAAAGGATCTAATGAATTATGAGTTCAATAGATCCTGTTTAGCAGAAAGACGGATATTCCTTGCTCATTATCATACAATCACTTATTCACAAACCTTGTGTGGGGCTAATATTTTTCATTCCCCATCTCCTCATGGAAAACCCTTTTCGCTCCGCTTAGCCCTATCCCCTTCTAGAGGTATTTTAGTGATAGGTTCTATAGGAACTGGACGATCCTGTTTGGTCAAATACCTAGCGACAAACTCCTATGTTCCTTTCATTACGGTATTTCCGAACAAGTTCTTGGATGACAAGCCTAAAGGTTATCCTATTGATGATATCGATATTGATGATAGTGACGATATTGATGATAGTAATGATGACCTTGATATTGATACGGAGCTGCTAACTATGACGAATGTGCTAACTATGTATATGACGACGAAAATAGACCAATTTGATATCACCCTTCAATTCGAATTAGCAAAAGCAATGTCTCCTTGCATAATATGGATTCCAAACATTCATGATCTGCATGTGAATGAGTCGAATTACTTATCCCTCGATCTATTAGAGAACTATCTCTCCAGGGATTGTGAAAGATGTTCCACTGGAAAGATTCTTGTTATTGCTTCGACTCATATTCCCCAAAAAGTGGATCCCGCTCTAATAGCTCCAAATAAATTCAATACATGCATTAAGATACGAAGGCTTCTTCTTCCACAACAACGAAAGCACTTTTTCATTCTTTCATATACTAGAGGATTTCACTTGGAAAAGAAGATGTTCCATACTAACGGATTCGGGTCCATAACCATGGGTTCCAATGCGCGAGATCTTGTAGCACTTATCAATGAGGCCCTATCAATTAGTATTACACAGAAGAAATCCATTATAGAAACTAATACAATGAGATCAGCTCTTCATAGAAAAACTTGGGATTTTCGATCCCAGATAAGATCGGTTCAGGATCATGGGATCCTTTTCTATCAGATAGGAAGGGCTGTTACACAAAATGTACTTCTAAGTAATTGCCCCATAGATCCTATATCTATCTATATGAAGAAGAAATCATGTAAAGGAGGGGATTCTTATTTGTACAAATGGTACTTCGAACTTGGAACGAGCATGAAGAAATTAACGATACTTCTTTATCTTTTGAGTTGTTCTGCCGGATCGGTCGCTCAAGATCTTTGGTCTTCATCCAGACACGATGAAAAAAATTGGATCACTTCTTATGGATTCGTCGAGAACGATTCTGATCTAGTTCATGGCCTATTACTATTATTACTATTAGAAGTAGAAG